GAAATTGTATATTAGCCCTACCCTAATACTAATCTAATAGCTATATAGAGTATAGACTATAAAGATTTAAACGAAAAGCGGGTAGCGGGAATCGAACCCGCATCGTTAGCTTGGAAGGCTAAGGGTTATAGTCGACGTCGATTCAACATTTTGATTTAAACGGAACGTCTCTAATTCAAAACCGAACTCGAAACTTTGGTTTCATTCGGCTCCTTTATGGATATGGATGTGAACAATATTGCAAATAAATAAATTCGAACCCATAACATCTATGTCAGCTTTTTGTCTGAATAGAAAAAAAATGACTCGCTTTCTAGATGATCCCTCTAAAAGAGAGTGATTATACCAATCTTTCTAGTTACTTCGTTCTTTATTTTTACTTGAGAAGATCCTGAGGAAAGCGATTTTATTTCCACCGAGTTAAAACAATAGGTTGATGTCTCTAGTAAACTACAGTCATCGTTTAATAGCTATTTTGCTTCCATTTTTTCTATACGAAAAAAGTTGAAGATTTAGTTACGATTGGAAACCTACTTTCTATCTACATCCATGGATACTTTACTCCTACTTAGCCAAGTATTAATATTATAATCTAATTCAATCCAATTTAAAAATTATGTTTCGCAATTTCCTAATCCACTTTCTCACTTTCTAAGTGACCGTTGGATCCAAATCACGAGAATCTATATTTTTCTCGAATAACATCTTCGAGAAGTTAAAGGATTTAATCCTTTTTTATAGAAAATAAAGTTTTTGTTCGGAATATGAATTAAGCCGAAATCAAAGACCCTTTAACTATTAAAGGGTTAATAAAACGAATCACACTTTTACCACTAAACTATACCCGCCACAATGCAATTATTGTATACAACCGGGACTTTTGTCCAATAGGGACATTGGACATGATCAAGATAGAATCATCTACAAAATCATCAAAATTCGAGTGTTGACCCCCCCTTTTTTTTTTTTCATTTTCGTGGATCGAAATAATCTTTCTTTACTCTTGCTTGGCTATTTCCTTTGTATATTTCCTATTGAATTTTCTATAGAAAATTCGATTTTCTAATAATAATAGAAATAAAAAATCGATTTTTTATTTCTATTATTATTATTATTATAGAATTTATATATTCTATTTATATTTATATATTCTATTTATATATAGTTAGTTATATATTATTATTTATATATTATTATATTATTTATATATTCTATATATTATTCTATATATAATATAGAATAATATATAGAATAATATAGATAGAATAAATAGCATTTGGATTTTCAAATAGTATAAATCATCATTATATCTAGATTCTAGATATAATGAATCTAGAACTTTGGATATCTACAAATTTGTTGGAACAAAAACAAGGCCCGGCTAGGGACTTCCTTCCCGGGCCCGCCCGTGGCAATAAGAAGGGCCTTTCGAATAAAATCAACGCAAGGAGCTCTTTGGTCTTCTTTAGTTTTTTTTTAGATTGTTGGCACTTTCGAGTCCTTATATGATATGTTATTTATCGCAATGAATTTTTCTGATAAAAATCAAAGTTGTACATATTTATTACATATTAAAATACTAGATAGAAAGAAATCGTTCTTCTTTTTTGTTTAATCTAACATAGTAATTCTCTTTTTGAATTAGGAGAGATGGCTGAGTGGACTAAAGCGTCGGATTGCTAATCCGTTGTACGATTTATTCGTACCGAGGGTTCGAATCCCTCTCTTTCCGTTTTCATTGATGACTTGATTTTTTTTTTTCAAATTTTGCAAATTCTTTGTTCTTAGTTAACCATAAAATAAAAATCCTAAGAAAATATAAAAAAAGCTACTTTTTATTCTTCACGTCCGGGATTACGCGCAGGATCATTAGATAAGAATCCAAAGATGAAGAGAGAGACAAAAAATATCACTACTGTGTAAACGAAGAGTTTGAGAGTAAGCATTACAAAATCTCCAAGATAATTTTTTTTTTGAAAAAAGAGAATAGATCCTCCAATTTCTACCTCATACGCTATTTAGATACCACGAAACGAGGTTCTTTCTAGAAATCGAAAATAATTTACAAAATTCATTCTTTAAAGCTTATTTGATCTTAGCAATTGTTAGAATTTTTTTTTTCGAATAAATCCTAAAATTTTTAGGAGATTAGATTAGGATTAGTAAATTAAAGATCTCATCGAAAACTTACAGCAGCTTGCCAAACAAAAGCTAAGAGAAAAAAGAAGACAGGTATGACTGGCATAATATCTACAATTGGATTCAAAAAAGCATAGGCCTCGGGCAATTTTCCGAAGAAAAAACTATGTGAATAAAGGGTAGAATTAAGACAGATACAAATCAAACTAAAGATATTAAGCATAACATACATTTTATTCTTGAAGATAATTGTATTTTGATTGAGTTATTGATAGAAGGAAAAGGGGAAAAATTAAGATAGACAACAAAATTCTTCTTTTGAACTTATCCAATCAAAAATTCTCCAATCCGCAAAAGAGAATAGAAGAAATCGTCTTTTCATACAATATCTTAATTGAATTATATCTAATGATCAATAAATGAAGTTGAATTCGAGATCCACACCTATCAAAATGATAACAACAACCTAACGTATTCACTACAGATTTCGATTAGAGTTGACAAATAACTACTACAAATATTACGCTTTAATTAGAGTTGAACAGAGATCTAAATGGGGCGTGGCCAAGCGGTAAGGCAGCGGGTTTTGGTCCCGTCATTCGGAGGTTCGAATCCTTCCGTCCCAGAGGATATCCATTATCTTAGAATAGAAAAAGGGCGATTTTGTTTAAATTGAAAGTCGAATTTTTTCTGAATTCAAAATTTTTTGTTTTGGTACTAATAAAATGCACTCAAAATTAATAGGCTCAAGTGTTTGGACCAGAATCGCCCTTTTCGTTTCTATTATGTTTCATTAGTCCCATAGGCTGGATGACCCGATAAAAGTTAATCATTAATCGAAGGTATTAATATTAAAATATTTGCGTCTGCCCGAATTATATTACCAAAAATAAAAAAAAAAATACAGTGTTATATCTAACTGATGTAGTTTCCTTGAATATCATTTGTTATAGAAAGTGAGTAAAAGTTTATCATATATTTCTTGAGAATAAGAAATTTTTTTTGTGAAAAGGGTTTGTGATCCGAAATTTGGAATCTAGACTATTTAGAATGTTAGAATGGTGATAGGGTGGTTGTTCAGCCAATTGAATAGTTACTAGATATGAAAACAACCTTTTTCCTACTTTTTGTTGTATCGAGTTTATTATTCAATTCATATTTATTTTTTATAAAATTTGAATAAAAAATGAATATGAAAAAAAGGGGACTTATACTTATCTTTTACTTATCTTTATCTTTTTTCTATGATCAAACAAATCTATGATCAAACAAATATGGCTCTTACGGTTTTCTTCAAATAATGATAGCAACACTTTTTTCATTATGAATATGTTTAATAATTCTTAGAACTTAAGTCGAATCTTTGATATGTTAAGATTAAGATACAGATTCCAAAATAAAAAAGAAAAATTAAGAGTTCTTCCTAAAACTTCTTACGAAAAATATTTACCAATCTATTTATCTATCGAAGAAAGGAGTCTAGGTTGAGGCGTATAGATACTAATTAAACCGATGACTATGCATGATTTCACAATTGAATCAAATCCATACCAATTCCAAATTGAGAGGAATGTGATGCTAAAACTTCGTTTGAAACGATGTGGTAGAAAGCAACGTGCGACTTGAAGGTCCCGATCCATTGTGGATTCTTTCTTTTATCCACCATTTTCTATTTCTATATAAGTGAAGGTGCTTTTGACTCGACATCAGTTGGTAAAGGAAATGAAATAGTCCATGATGGAGCTCGAGTATAACGTATTAATTCATTTTTCGGAGCAAGAATCTAGGGTTAACGCAAATCAATAAATTCGAACAACTTCGTGAATATATCTTAGATATAAAATCAAAGGATTCATTCGAGCCAATTTTCCATTCAAAAGGAAAATTCGTTGGAATTAATCCAATTTTTTCGATCAAAAGTGTATTATATGGGAATCAATCGTTCGTAAGATTCTTGGATAGAAGCAAATCAAAACAGAAAAAATAATATAAATTATTATAAAATTATTTATTATTATTATAAATATAATAATAAATAAAATAAAAATAAAAAAGGGGTATGTTGCTACCATTTTTTAAAGGATTAAGAGGCACCGAAGGAATCTAAACCTAATGATTGATAAAGGATCCCAAAACAAGGAAACACCGTCTCAATAGCTGATGTGCCAGATTTTAGAATCCAGTTTTTAAACGAAAGACAAACGAAACGGGGGGTGTTAAGACCACTCAATAAATGAAATTGCCTAACTATTGTTCTTTAATCTATTTAAGGGTTATTTAATTTGAGTTATGAATACGAATGATCCTTTTTTTTTTTTCATTTTCAAGAACGAAGAAGAAAAAAAGATTTAAATCATAGTCTAATTGATTTGATGATTTTATGTATCCCTTTGGCATTTATTAGAATTCCATATTCGATATTCAAATTCCATACATAGATAAAACTTCGGATCAAATTCTTTTTTCTTGAGCCGTACGAGGAGAAAACTTCCTATACGTTTCTAGGAGGGGTATTATTCATCTACATCTATCTCAATGAGCTGTCTATCGAATCGTTGCAATTGATGTTCGATCCCGAAGAGAAGGAAAAGATCTCCAAAAAGTGGGTTTTTATGATCCGATAAAGAATCAAACTTATTTAAATGTTCCTGCTATTCTATATTTCCTTAAAAGGGGTGCTCAACTTACCGGAACCGTTCAGGATATTTTGAAAAAGGTGTGGGATTTTAAAGAACTTCGTCCTAATCAAAGTCCATTTAATTAAAATTAAGGAAAGATAAAAAGGGGAGGGGTAGTGACTTGTATATCGCTTTGTATAATTTTTCTCTACTCTTTGTTATTTACCCCCCCCCCTCTACCGC